ATTAAAGTAAATTTTATCCCAACAGGTTATTATATAATGGGAGTAAAACAAAAAAAAGAGAAAAAAACAGAAGAAAAGAAAACGAAAACGGGGTGAAAAACACGCGGGGAGGGAAAAGAAAAAAGGGGGGGTACATCCACCGAGGGGGTAAATCCACCCCTGGGGGCGTCACTAGTAGTGACCTGAGAGCATAGCTTAGCATATTGTTTTATAATTTAGTGTAATAATGCATTTACATTTTTGAAGTTTAAGGTTGAGTTTAATTAGGCCTATTTAATTTACAATAAGAGTAAAAATTTACCTAATTAAAGTAAATTTTATCCCAACAGGTTATTATATAATTAATCTGTTTTAATTTATAAATTTATATATATAATAATTATTTATTTAATATAAATATAATTAAACATTAATATATTATAATTATATATATACTTATAAATTACTATATAATTATAATATATATAAATAATTATTATATTAATAATATTAAATCTATCCTCATACTATAGAGGATAGATTTATATATTTATGAAATATTTAATATAATATACATCTATATTTTAATTTATACATATAATAATTATTTATTTAATATAAATATAATTAAACATTAATATATTATAATTATATATATACTTATAAATTACTATATAATTATAATATATATAAATAATTATTATATTAATAATATTAAATCTATCCTCATACTATAGAGGATAGATTTATATATTTATGAAATATTTAATATAATAACTTTAGATAATAATTAATTAATTATAATTTATAATCCTTATAAAATCTAATTTATTAATTAAAATTGAATCAACCCTAAGGTTGATTTAATATAAATTAAATTTTTTTCAACAAAATAAAATTATTGGTTTAATAATAATTATCATTTAATTTGTTATAATCAATAAGTAAATTAAAATTACAAAATTTATAATATTAGAACTGTAAAAATCAAATTTCCAAAATAATATTAAATATAAATAATAAAATTAATTAATTAAATAATTCAATTTCAATTCTATTGCTTTCTTTTTTTTTATTTTTGCAGAAAAAAGAAAGCAATACTAGATTAAAGTAAAATATATCTACTTACTTATCTATTTAAGTTAATATATATTCCTGGGTAAATTTAAATATTTTAAATATAAGTTAATTTATCTGTTATAGTTAATCATAATTACTTCCTAGTCATATTTTTATTTAATTAATTATTTTTACTCACTAGTAAGATAAATATTTTAAGTAATCCCCTAATTACTTATATATTCTTATATGATTAATCATAATTACTTCCTAGTGAGGTTAAAATATACTTAATTCTTTAATTTCTTTCATATTTTTATTTAATTAATTATTTTTACTCACTAGTAAGATAAATATTTTAAGTAATCCCCTAATTACTTATATATTCTTATATGATTAATCATAATTACTTCCTAGTGAGGTTAAAATATACTTAATTCTTTAATTTCTTTCATATTTTTATTTAATTAATTATTTTTACTCACTAGTAAGATAAATATTTTAAGTAATCCCCTAATTACTTATATATTCTTACTATTACTTATTGGATTGCTAGAATTCTAGACGTAATTTTTCTGAGATGTTCCAATAGGGGTCTTTAATGACTATTATTTTTTCTTTGTGACATTATCGAGGGTCTAATTTTACTTACTTTTTTATAATCTACTCTAATTTTAATAGAAATTGTAGCACAAATATTACTGGCCTACCCCCCCAATAATTTAAAGTCCTGTATGGTTTATACTAATTTATTTGAGTTTGATTCTTGCTTTTTGTTTAGTTATCTTGATTAATTTATATATTTAAAATTATAAATATAGTATTTAATAGTAATTAGAATTTTTTAATTTATATAAATAAATTTAGTGATTCATTTTTATGGTTGATAAATTCTGTGCCAGCATTCGCGGTTATACAGTTAACTAAAATTAAATTTTTTGGTTCTTTATTGATTTATTTGTTAGGAATTTTATATTTTTTATTTAGGTGGAATTTATAATTATTTTTTTTTTCTATTTATTAATTTATTATACCTTTATAATTCAAAATAGGATTAGATACCCTTTTATGTTTAAATTTAACTCTAACTTGAATAAAAGTAGATTATTCTTCATAACTCAAAGAATTTGGCGGTTAATCTTATATTCAGAGGAACCTGTATATTAATTGATAAACCACGATATTTTCTACTTTCTATTTATTTATATATCTCTATGTAATGATTGTTTTTTAAGAATTAATTTTCTTTTAGTTTATTCAATTATATTAGGTCAAGGTGTAGTTTTTAGAATAGTTTATATGGGTTACATTAGTTTTTAATTTTAATTTTATATTTATGATTAACATATATATTATTTAGGATTTGATAGTAATTTGAATTAATTAATTATTTTGAAATTTTGTTAAGATTAGTGTACATATTGCCCGTCACTCCTATTTTAGGATAAGTCGTAACATAGTAACCCCACCGGAAGGTGGGGTTAGATGATACAAAATGTAGCTTATATTAAAGTTAATTATTTACATTAATTGGAAATCTTCGGTTCATTTTGATTTATATAATTTTATTTTTATTTTTGGTTTATGTTTTATTTATATTTTTTTAGTTTTTAATAAAATAATTTTATTTTATTACTGATGAGGATTAATTACATAATTTTAAATGTAATTATTTTTGTACCTTTTGTATCAGGGTTAATTTAATTGTTAATTTATATTTAGTTCCCGAATCAAATTGATCTTTTTTAATATTAATTTCTTGTTTTATAAAGTTTTATAATTTTAATTAAGTAGTTAAAAGTTAATCGTTTTTTGTTATATCTGGTTAATTAATAATAAATTTAATTTTAATTATTTTTTGTAATTTAATAAATGAGGGATAATCTTCATTTATATTTAAAATTTAATTTTTATTGATTTTTTTATGATTTGTATTTTTTGTTGTTAGTTTGTAATAAATTTAATCTTTTTATTATAATTATTTTTTATTTAATATATTATTAATTTTTTTTAATTAATTTTTATTTATAAATAATAATGATTAAATTAGTATAATTTTTAATTAATTTTAAATGAACTCGGCAATTTAAATTTTCAAATGTTTAACAAAAACATTTCTTTTAGCAATTTTTTAAAAGTAATATCTGCTCAATGATTAATTTTAAATAGCTGCAGTATTTTGACTGTACAAAGGTAGCATAATAATTAGTCTTTTAATTGAAGTCTGGAATGAATGATATAATGAGAAATTTACTTTATTAATTTTATTATTAAAATTTAATTTTTAAGTGAGAAAGCTTAATTATTTTTTTGGGACGAGAAGACCCTATAGAACTTTATTTATTTATTTAATATTAATTTGTTTAGTTTTAATTTATATATTTAATTATATAAATTTAATTGGGGTGATTATTAAATTTAACTTTAATTTTTATTTTCATTAATTTATGATTTTTTGATCCTTTTTTAAGATTAAAAGATTAAGTTACCTTAGGGATAACAGCGTAATTTTAATGGTAAGTTCTTATTTATATTAAAGTTTGCGACCTCGATGTTGAATTAAGATAATACCAGGGGGTAGTTTTTTTGGTTTTAAGTCTGTTCGACTTTTAATTTCTTACATGATTTGAGTTCAGACCGGTGTGAGCCAGGTCGGTTTCTATCTGATTATATATAAATTATTTTAGTACGAAAGGACCATTTAATTCAATTTTATATTGTTTATTTTTAATGCTAGTTTGGCAGAAATAATGTATTAAATTTAGGTTTTAATTATATGTATATATACATATCTAGTATTGTTTATTTTAAACTTTTTGTTTTTGGTATTAATGGTTTTAGTCTCTGTTGGATTTTTTACTTTATTTGAACGTAAGGTTTTAAGTTACATTCAGTATCGTAAAGGTCCTAATAAAGTTGGTTATTTAGGATTGCTTCAACCTTTTAGTGATGGGTTAAAATTGTTTTGTAAAGAATCTATTTGACCTTTAAATTCTAACTTGATTATTTATTATTTTTGTCCTATTTTTAGTTTAATTCAATCTTTATTTATTTGGTTAATTTACCCATTTTTATTTAATTGTATTAATTTTAATTTTGGTCTTTTGTTTTTTTTAGTTTGTTCTTCTTTTAGTGTTTACGGTTTAATAATTTGTGGGTGATCTTCTAATAGAGTATATTCAATATTAGGTTGTATTCGTAGAATTTCACAAGCTGTTTCTTATGAAGTTTCTTTATCATTAATTTTATTGTGTTATTTTTTATTAATTGGGAGTTATAACTTTTTAAGTTTAGGCTTATACCAATCTAATATTTGATTTTTATTTATTTCTTTTCCTATTTTTTTTTGTTGAATTTCGTGTTGTATAGCTGAAACTAATCGTAGACCTTTTGATTTTTCTGAAGGTGAAAGAGAATTAGTCTCTGGGTTTAATGTTGAATATAGATCAGGGGGTTTTGCATTCCTTTTTATTTCAGAGTATTCAAGAATTATTTTTATAAGATTAATTACTTGTATAATCTTTGTTGGGGGGGATTTTGTTGATTTTATTTTTTATTTAAAGTTGGTTTTTTTATGTTTTTGTTATATTTGAGTACGTTCTTGTCTCCCACGGTATCGTTATGATAAACTCATGTACCTCGCTTGAAGGTGTTATTTACCATTATCTTTAAATTATTTATTTGTTTTTATATTACTTAAGTTCTTATTTATTTATCATTTTTTTTTGTGAAGTTAATAAATTTCTCTATTTTATATTTTCAAAATATAAGTTTTAATTTTTAAACTAATCAACTTATTTAATAATTTTATCTCATGTATTGGTTATTAATGGGTCTAAAATAAAGTATGAAAAATATATTAATGTTAATATTACACCGGTTGTTGTAAATGGTAATTCAACTGGTTGAGAACCAATTCATGTTAAAAGAATAAAGTTTGAAATAAATATTCAGTAGTATACTTGTCTTATAGGATAAAAGTTGAGACCCTTAAATTTTATATTTATTGATATAGGTATAATTATTAAAATAATAATGGATATAAAAAGGGCTAAAACACCCCCTAATTTGTTTGGGATTGAACGTAGAATTGCATAAGCAAATAAAAAGTATCACTCTGGTTGAATATGAACTGGTGTTACTATAGGGTCAGCTGGTGTAAAATTATCAGGATCAGAAAGTATGAATGGCTCTATTATATTTAGTATAAATATAATTATTAATGTAATAGACATTCCTATTAAATCTTTAATTGAATAGTATGGATGAAATGGAATCTTATCAATTTTTGAGTTTAACCCAATTGGGTTTCTAGACCCTGTTGCATGCAATATAAATAAGTGAATAATAACTATTATTATGATGATAAATGGCAAAATAAAGTGTAATGAAAAGAATCGTGACAAAGTAGGGTTTCTAACCGCGAAACCCCCTCAGATTCAATTTACTAATATTCTCCCAAGGTAAGGGATTGCTGATAGTAAATTTGTAATTACTGTTGCCCCCCAGAATGATATTTGACCTCATGGTAAAACGTACCCTAAAAATGCAGCCGCTATTGTTAACAAAAGAATTAACACCCCTGAAGCTCATGTATTAAATATTTTATATGATGAATAGTATATACCCCGACCAATATGTATAAATATACATATGAAAAATAATGATGCTCCGTTTGCATGGATGGTTCGGATTAATCACCCATAGTTAACATCCCGTATAATATGACTTACTCTGTTAAATGCTATCTCAATATTTGCAGTGTAGTGTATTGATAGTATAATACCTGAAATTAATTGAATTATAAGACATATACCTAAAATTGAACCGAAATTTCACCAATTGCTTAAATTTATTGGTGTTGGTAAATAAACAAGGGAATTTGCTAAGATTGAAATAATTTTACTTGATTTTATTATAGATTTGTTCATAAGTTATTGCCCGAAGTGGCCCCTCAAATAATTTAATAATTTTATTTACTGAAATTATTGTTAATAATAGGTATATAACTATTATTATTGTTATAAGTATAGATTTTCTGTATATTTTATTTATAGATATTATATTTCTTATCCCTCTTTGTATTGATTGATATTCTTGATTTGGTAAGTTTAATATTGTTTCTTCTATAATTAATGTTATAATTATTAGAGTTAATATTATTTTTAAATTTAATTTGAATTTTTCATTTGATGTGATTCTTCTTATGTATATAAAAATAATTATTAAACCTCCAATTATAACTAAAAATGTAATTATGGGAACTCATGAGTATGAATTAATTATATTTATTATTAAAATAGCTAATGTTGTTTGTATTAATAAGGTTAAACCTATAGATATGGGTCTTTTTATTATTGTTGATAAAACTGCAATTGCTATTATTGTTTTTATTGTTATTATTTTAATTTCAGTAAATATTTTATAAAAATATAAATTTTGGAGATTTAAGATATGTTACTCAACATTTTACTGATGTTTTAAGACTTTTATTCATTTTTAATTTACAAAATTAATATTTTTAATTAAATTATTAAAACTAATGATCAATTTTTTTTTTTTTTTTTTTTTTTTAGGATTTTTATCTCTTAGTTTTGTGCGAAAGCATGTTTTTTTATGTTTAATTAGATTAGAATTTATTATTGTTTATTTATTATTAATTATTTATTTTTATTGTTTAATATTTTTTAGTTCATTATATGTATATGTTGTTTTATTAACTTTTTATGTGTGTGAAGGAGTTTTAGGTTTAAGATTAATTGTTCTTATAATTCGATGCCACTCCAATGATTATTTAAGTTCTATTTATATATGATAAGTTATATATTTTACATAATTTTTGTGATCCCCTTGTTTAATTATTCTTTTTGGTATTGTTATCAATTTATTTATATATTTTTTATTTTTATTTTTATATTTTCGCCATCAGAATTTAATTTATGTTCATTTTCTTATTTATTTGGGGTTGATTATATTTCATATAGTTTAATTATTCTTAGATTTTATATTGTTAGATTAATAAATTTAGCTAGTTTAATATTAATAAATAATTCTTATTTTTTATTTATTAATTACACAATTTGTTTTTTATTATTAATTATTTTTTCTTCAGTAAATATGCTTCTAATATATATTTCTTTTGAGTTTATTCTTATCCCTCTAATAATTTTAATTTTAGGTTGAGGCTATCAACCAGAACGTTTACGTTCTGGTATTTATTTATTTTTTTATACTTTATTTGGTTCATTGCCTTTATTTATTTTTATTTTGTATCTATATATGGATTTTAATATAATTTGTTTTGTTTTTGATTTAAATTTAAATTTTAATTTCATTGCCCACTTGTCTGTAATTATTCCATTTTTAATTAAATTTCCAATATTTATACTTCATTTTTGATTACCAAAAGCCCATGTTCAAGCCCCTATTTCTGGTTCTATAATTTTAGCAGGGTTAATATTAAAAATTGGTGGTTATGGGTTAATTCGATTTATGTATTTAAATGAGGATTTTTTTTATAAATATAGTTATATTTGATTTTCTTTTGGGATTTTAGGTTCACTTATAGTGAGTTTAATCTGTCTAATTCAGGTTGATTTAAAGTGTTTGATTGCCTATTCTTCTGTTGCCCATATAAGATTGTGTTTAATAGGTATTTTAACTATAAGAAAATTAGGAATATTTGGTTCTTTAATTATAATACTATCTCATGGTTTATGTTCCTCAGGTTTGTTTTGTTTAGCAAATATTTGTTATGTTCGAATTAATTCCCGTAGTTTATATTTAATTAAAGGTATAATTTTTTTTATACCTAGTATATCTATTTTTTGATTTTTATTTAGTTCTTTTAATATGGGCTGCCCTCCTAGTATTAATTTTTTAGGTGAATTAATAATTATTATAAGATCTATTTATTATTTTGATCTTTCTTACTATTATTTATTTTTAGGGTCTTTTTTTTGTGCGTGTTTTTGTTTTTATTTATATAGATGTTCTCAGCATGGTAGTTTTAGTGATAGTTTTTCTTACTCTAATATTTTTGCTTCTGAGTTTTTATTATTAATTAATCACTTATATCCTTTAGTTTTATTGTTGTTTTGGTTCATTATTTTTTAGTTATTTAAGTAGTTTAATTAAAAATTGAAATTTGTGGTGTTTCAGATACTTTTATTGTCTTAAGTTTTGTTAAATAAGTATTTAATTTGATTTTTTAATTTATTATTTTTGTCCGTTATTTCTTTTTATTTAGGCTTATATTTTATGAATAGAAACTTTTGTATATTTTTAGAGTATAATTTAATTTGTATAAATTCTTTGAATTTTTATTATGTTTTAATTTTTGATTTTAAGTCCTTATTATTTGTATCTGTTGTTTTATTTATTTCTTCTATAGTAATTTTATATAGATCCTTTTACATAGGTTATTCAAGTATTTCTTCAAATCGATTTTTATATTTAGTATTATTATTTATTTTTAGAATATTTCTTATGATTATAAGACCCAACTTAATTAGTATTCTTTTAGGTTGGGATGGTTTAGGGTTAGTTTCTTATTGTTTGGTTATTTATTATAGATCATTAAGAAGAAACTTATCTGGTATAATTACTTGTTTAACTAATCGATTAGGGGATATTGGTATTTTAATTTGCATTAGTTGAATAATATCATTTGGTGGTTGAAATTTTATTTTTTATAATTTTTATTTTTGTAATAATATTTTTATTTTAATTATTTTATCTTCTTTTACTAGGAGAGCTCAAGTCCCCTTTTCGTGTTGACTACCAGCAGCTATAGCTGCTCCTACCCCTGTATCATCACTTGTACATTCTTCAACTTTAGTTACAGCTGGTGTATATTTATTACTTCGTTTTTTTGATAGTCTGATTGTTTTTAATTATTTTTTTATATTAATGGGCTTATTTACTATAATTTTTTCTTCTTTTTGTGCAAATTATGAATTTGATTTAAAGAAAATTATTGCTTTTTCAACATTAAGACAGTTAGGGTTAATAATAACTTCTATTTTTTTGGGATTTTTAGATTTTTCATTTTTTCATTTATTAACTCACGCAATATTTAAATCTTTATTGTTTTTATGTTCAGGAATTTTTATTTATTTTTATTTAGATAATCAAGATATTCGATTTCTGGGTGGTTGTTGTAATTTTTTACCTTTAACTAGATGTTGTTTTAATATCTCTAATATAGCTTTATGCGGGATTCCATTTTTATCTGGTTTTTACTCTAAGGACTTAATTATTGAAATATCTTTTTTTTCAGGATTTAATTTTGTGGTTATTATAATTTTTTATTTTAGTTTAGGATTAACTTGTTGCTATTCATTTCGTCTTGTTTATTATTCTTTATTGAGGAGTTTTAATTTTTCACCTATAAGTTGTGTAAAGAATGAATTTAATTTTATAGGTATAAGAGTTTTAGTTATGAGATTTTTTTCTACTGTTTTTGGATGTGCTTTAAATTGATTAATAAATTTTGATTTAATTTGAATTTTTCTACCGGTGTGAATTAAAATTAGTACTTTATTTTTTGTTATTTTAGGGTTATGATTTGGTTTTGAACTTAATAGATTTAATTACCTAAAATTATTGAATTTCTATTATTTTAATTCTAATATATGGTTTATGTTAGGTTATTCTATATTTTTAACTAGTTCTTTTTTTAATTTATTTATTAATTATTATAAGGTTCTTTTTTGAGGTGAATTTTATTTAACCTTAAATCTTTATAATTATTTATCTAGAATTTCTAATTTTTTTCAACTATATTTAAATAATAATCTTAAGATTTTTATAATTTCTTATTTATTATGATTTTTATTTTTATTATGTGTTTATAGCTTATATAGAGTTTAATGCTGAAGACATTAGGGAATTTATTTTTGAACACAAATTCATTGATTTATTATTCATCTTTTTAATGAAAATAAAATATTTTTTTTAAACTAAATGAATAAGAGTATAACGGAATTTAACCGCATTAAAAGTTAGTTAGCAGCTACTTTTATTCATTTACTCTATTAATTGGATTTATATCAATTATTCTATTAACAATAGAATGCCTCTTAATTTGGCTTCAACTAAAACATAAGGGTGTATATCCCTAATTTTTAGGCCGAAACTAAATGTAATTATTACTTCAATGTTACAAAGAAACCTTTAATTTAAGGACTTTTTAATTGCAAATTAAATGTTATAATTAACTATAACTTTATTTAGTTCAATGTAACAGTCCATTTAACCATTCATAATATAACCCAATTAAAAGAATTGAAATAAAAGTTGTACATGTTATTATTCAAAATTTTATTATTGAAAATTTTATTGTTAATACCATTGGTATAATAATTACAATTTCTACATCAAAAATTAAGAAGATGATAGCAATCATAAAGAAATGGATTGAAAATGGTAAACGTTTTTTTGAAATAGGATTAAATCCGCATTCGAATGGTGATAATTTTTGTGTATCTATAATAGATTTTTTTCTTAGTACTGTAATTATGACAACTATTAAAATATTAATTAAAATAATTAAAAATATATATTTTATTACTAATATTATTCATTTTTATTAATCCTTTTAATTGGAAGTTAAATATACTTTATATACTAAATGAATATCTACCTCATCAATAAATTGAAATATATAAGAATAATCATACTACATCTACAAAATGTCAGTATCAAGCTGAACATTCAAATCCTACATGGTGGTAGTTTGAATAGTGTAATTTTTTTAGCCGGACAATTGAAGTTAAAATAAAAATTGATCCAATTAGAACGTGAATACCATGGAATCCAGTTCTTATAAAGAATGATGATCCATAAACAGAGTCTGCAATGCAAAATGGTGACTCTATATATTCATATAATTGTAATGTTGAAAAATATAATCCTAAAATAATAGTAATCAGTATTCTTTTTATTGCTTGTGAATAATTTTTTATTAATAATGCTCTATGTGATCAGGTTATTGAAACTCCTGATGATAATAAGATTATTGTGTTTAATAATGGAATCCCCATTGGATTAAATGATTTAATATTTAAAGGGGGCCAGTTTATTCCGATTTCAATTGATGGTGATAAACTTCTATGGAAAAATGACCAAAAGAATGACACAAAAAATATAACTTCTGATAGAATAAATAAAATTATACCTAATTTTATATTTTTAATGACTTTTATTCTGTGTAAACCTTGAAAGGTTGATTCTCGAATGATATCTCGCCATCATTGAATTATACATAAAATTGTAATTAATACTCCAATTGTAATTAAGTAAAATTCTGTTTTGTAAAATATTAAGATTGCCCCTGATGTTAAACACAATAAAGATATTGAACTTAAAATAGGTCAAGGTCTCTTGTCTACTAAATGAAATGGGTGATTATTCATTTAAACTTCTCTAGAATATAAAGTTGCTAAAATTATAAATACATATGATTGAATAAATGACACAGCAGTTTCAAATAATATTAATATTATGAAAATAAGTATAAAAACTATGGTTGTGATAAATCTGCATCTATTTCCTAATAAAGCCATTAGTAAGTGTCCTGCAATTATATTTGATGTTAATCGTACTGCTAAAGAACCAGGTCGAATTAAGTTTCTAATTGTTTCAATTAAAACTATAAATGGTATAAGAATAGATGGAGTGCCTATTGGCACTAAATGAGTAAATATGGTATTTGTTTTATTTATTCAACCATATATTATAAATGCTACTCACATAGGTAAGGCTAATGCTAATGAAAATGTTAAATGTGAAGATGAAGTAAAAATATATGGGATTAATCCCATAATGTTGTTAATTAAAATAAAGATTCTTATACCTAAAAATATAATTCTTGAACCCCTTTGCGGTATAATAACATTTAATTCATTTTTTATTGATATTATAATTTTTAATATTAAATTTATTACATTATTTGATTTAATTCAGTAATTATAATTAAATATTAATAATAAGATTAATGATCTAATTCAATTTAATGACAAGTTACCTGTACAAGGATCAAATGTTGAGAATAGATTTGTTATCATTTTCAAATTAAACTAATTTTTTTAGTTGATGATAATAGTTTTAATGAAGTTTTATAATTAAAATATGTTATTGTAATTGATAAAACAATTATTGAATTAAATATAAATATTAAAGTTATTCATCATATAGGAGATATTTGTGGTATAAAGAAATAATATTAATTATTTTTAATTTGACAAATTAATGTTTTAGTTTAAACTAATTTCTTCATTAAGGGCATACGCTACTTTGCCATAATTTGATTTAAGAGATCATTACTTGCTTTTAAGTATCTTAATGATTTTTTGTTAATTCAGTTTATAAATGATTTTATATTTACTCTTTCTATTGAAATTGGTATAAATCTATGATTAGAACCACAAATTTCTGAGCATTGCCCAAAGAAAATACCTGGGCGGTTTACAATTATATTTCCTTGATTAATACGTCCTGGTGAAGCATCAATTTTAATACCCACAGATGGGATAGTTCAAGAATGAATTACATCAGATGAAGATGTTAAAATTCGAATTATTGTATTAAAAGGAATAATTATACGATTATCGGTGTCTAAAAGTCGAAAATCTCTTAGTCCCAAATTATTTGATGGTATTATATAAGATTCAAATTCAATTTCATTAAAGTCAGAATATTCATAAGATCAGTATCATTGATGTCCAATAACTTTAATTGTTAAAATAGGTTTTAATGATTCTTCAATTAAGTATAAAATTCGTAATGAGGGTAGTGCAATAAAAATTAAAGTTAATGCTGGTATAAGTGTTCAGATTAATTCAATTGTTTGATTTTCTAGTATTAATCGTCTTGTAAGCTTATTTATAAAGATGGTAATAATAATATATCCAACTATTACTGTAATTATTATAACGATTATTATTGCATGGTCATGAAATAATATCAATTGTTCTATAATTGGTGATACAGAGTCTTGTATAAATTTTGATATTCATGAATTTATTTCTAAAGAAATAAAAATATTTATAAATGAATCTTAAATTCATTACATTGAATTCTGCCACATTAGAATTTTGTAACTAATGGTAATTCTATATAAGAATGCTCTTCGGGAGGGGTCATCTGTATTCATTCAATTGAAGATTGATTATTGATGGAAAAAATTACTATTCGTTTTGAAATTAATCTTTCCCATATAATAATTATTAAAATTATAATTCTAATAGTAGAAATTAGTCTACCAAATGATGAGATTAAATTTCATGAAGCGTATAAGTCGGGGTAATCAGAGTAACGCCGAGGTATACCTCTTAATCCTAAATAATGCTGCGGGAAAAAAGTTAAATTTACCCCTAGGAATATAATTAAAAATTGAATTTTTAATCATTTTTTATTTAATGTTAATCCTGTAATTAATGGGTATCAATGAATAAATCCTGCCAAAATAGCAAATACGGCTCCTATCGATAATACATAATGAAAATGAGCTACTACATAGTAAGTATCATGTAAAACTACATCAATTGATGAATTTGATAAAATAATTCCAGTAAGACCCCCGATGGTGAATAAAAAAATAAAACCTAATGATCATAATATTGAAATGTTAAAGTTTTTATATACTCCGTGTATTGTCGCTAATCATCTGAAAACTTTAATACCAGTTGGTACTGCAATAATTATAGTTGCTGAAGTGAAGTAAGCCCGGGTATCAACATCTATACCAATTGTAAATATGTGGTGGGCCCATACTACAAACCCTAAAACCCCAATTGAAACTATTGCGTAGACTATACCGATAAATCCAAATGATTCATTTTTCCCACTTTCTTGAATAATAATATGAGAAATTAAACCAAATCCAGGTAGAATTAAAATATAGACTTCAGGATGACCAAAAAATCAGAATAAATGTTGAAATAGAATTGGGTCCCCACCTCCTGACGGGTCAAAAAAAGAAGTATTAATATTTCGATCAGTGAGTAATATTGTAATAGCACCAGCTAATACTGGTAGAGATAAAAGTAATAAGAATGCTGTAATTAAAACAGATCAAACGAAAAGAGGAGTTTGATCTATTTTTATACCAATTGCTCGTATATTAATTACAGTTGTAATAAAATTGATAGCGCCTAAGATTGAGGAAATACCAGCAAGGTGTAAAGAAAAAATTGCTATATCCACTCTAGGGGAAGTATGTGCTAAATTTGAGGACAGAGGGGGGTATATAGTTCAACCCGTTCCGGCACCTGATTCAATAGTTGATCTGAGTAATAGTATAATTAATGAAGGTGGTAATAGTCAAAATCTTATATTATTTAGTCGTGGGAACGCTATATCTGGTGCCCCAATTATTAACGGTAATAGTCAATTCCCAAACCCTCCAATTATAATTGGCATAACTATGAAGAAAATTATGATTAATGCATGGGATGTAACTACTGTATTGTATACTTGATCATTATTTATCAATGGTCCAGGTTGTCTTAGCTCTAATCGAATAATTAATCTTAGTATTATACCAACAATACCAGATCAAATTCCAAATATAAAGTATAATGTACCGATATCCCTATGATTAGTTGAAAATAATCATTTATTCATTAGGGTGTCTGAAAAAAGTAACAAACTGTAAATTTGTAAATGAAAGTTAATATTCCCCTGATAAAGTTTTAGTAGTTTAATAAAATATTAAATTGCAAATTTAATGATACCTTGTGTTTAAAACTAAGATTTACTTCAAGTAATTTTAACTTTGAAGGTTAATAGTTTTGTTAACTTAAAATCCTTATAAGGATTTTAAGTTTAAAACTATCAATGGTAATATAAATCTAGTTATAACAATAAAAGAGTTAAAATTTAGTTTAGTTGATAATAATCATTTAGGTATATTGAAAAATAAAATAACGGACAAAATTACTATTCGAGTATAAAAAAATATAACGATTAATGAAGTTATAATTACAATAAAAATGGTTAAAAATTCGTTTTTGATAATTAAAAATTTAATTACTATTAATTTAGCAAAGAATCCTGGTAAAGGTGGAAAACCACCTATTGATAAAATTGCGAACCAACAACATATTTTTACATAAATATTAAAATTATTAATAATTATTTGGTTGATAAAGTTAAAATTTAATTTTGTAATTAAATAATTTAGTAATATTAAAGAAACAGAATATACTAAGAAAAAAGTTAATCAAATCTCTGTTCTATCTAATGATGAAATAATTAATGATATATTAAAAATTGAAGAATATGTTAAAATTTTCTTAATTGAGTTTTGGTTTAAACCTGAAATTGAACCCACCAATAACCCTAAAATGATAAATAAATTGAAATCTTCATTAATATATGATAATATATTAATTGGAGCCAATTTCATTAAAGTTAATATTATAAAAATTGAATAGTATCTCATCCCCTCAATGACCGAAACTACTCATGTGTGTAATGGTCTAACCCCTAGTTTTAATATAAGGGATAGTGAAAGTATTGTTGTGTTTGAGATCAGTGTCGACATTATAATAACCCCTATTATTATAATTGAAGATCTTAATCTTTGAACAATAAAGTATTTAATACAAGATTCTGAATTAAGTTTAAATTTATTTGATATAATAGGTATAAAACACATTATTGACAATTCTAACCCTAATCAAATTGTTAGTCAATTATTTGAACTTATTGCAATAGTAACCCCTATTACTATACAAAAGTTAAATAAAATTTCAAAATTTATTAAAATTAAAAAGAAGAAAATTAATTCTATATTTAGGTTATGGGCCTAATAGCTTAAGGTTAGCTTATCTTTTTGTAATTTAGTGTAATAATGCATATAAATTTTTGAAGTTTAAGGTTAAGTTTAATTCTTTAATTTACAATAAGAGTAAAAATTTACCTAATTTATTCTATCAAAATAATCCTTTAGTCAGGCATCTCATT